AATAGAATAATCTCGGAAGAGGATAAAGCAGCTATTAATAACCATTTTCTACTCCCGTTTCTGAGGAGGTAATCCTATTACGTCAAAAAAAACTTTTTCACTTTTTTTATTACGGATTGAAATATTGCCGTGGATAAATGTTTCAAGCCCATTGATCCTATTCGGGCTATATTACGGATTTGTTGCAACATTACCTATCGGTCTTCCTCAGATCTTACTCGTAAGAACCTTTCTTTTAGGGAAAGATTCTAATGCTAAATTAGTTATTGGAACTTCAATTGTAGGACAACTGGTAATCATTTTATCAGTATACTATTTACATCTCTACGTCATGTTAGTGAAACCTCATGCAATAACTTTGCTAGTTTTACCGTACATGTTATTTTATTGGCATCGTCTTTTATGTCACCGATTGCAAAAAGAAAAAAGACCAATATATCATTATCATTTTAGGCGTGCAAAAATAGTCCGGAAATCTGATGATATTCAATTTGTCTATGAAGGAAGAACATTAACATTTTTGGATATTATTATCCTTTCATTATTCAATCCTGTTCTCTTACCAAGTCCTGTATTAGCAAGATTAGCCAAACTCTTTACTTTCCGTTATAGTAATAAATTTTTATTTGTAATAAGTAGCCTTTATGGCTGGTGGTTGGGTGGTTCCATTTTTCCCGGAATTTTGGCCAAATTTATTTCCGTTTTAAAACCCGATTCAGATACAGATAATAGGCTTTCTTATTTAGTAAGGATTCTCTTTGCTCGAACTTCCCGTATCATTTATATAGCTCTCTGTCTATTATATTTGGGTAGAGCTCCTGTACCTCTCTTCGATAACAGGATATATTCTAATTTTGAAAAAAAGGAAGCTAAAAAGTTATCGTGGTTAAAAAAGTGGCCTACTATCTTATTCGATTACCGAAAATGGGTCCGACCATTCCGATATGTCGAGGAAGATCTTTTTTATTTCAAGGCGATGACTCCTATAAAAACAGAGATGTCTCAATATTTTTTTGACGCGTGTGTGAGTGATGGGAGACAAAGAATATCTTTCACATCTTCACCTAGTTTGTCAATTTTTGAAATAAATTTCAAGGAATATTTCAATCTTTCGGATATTCCTTCGTCATTCGAAGATCTTTGTCAGAAGGAATGGATTGATACCGAAAAACAGGGAAAAGATAATTTGAATAATGAATTAACGAATAGAATTCGAGCTTTAGACAAAGGATCTTCAATAGAAAAAGTTATTGAAAAAAAAAATAAATTATGCGATCACGGGAACGATATTTTCCTTAAAGGGTTTGATCCTCTTCTGAATAGGGAATTACGTGAAGGAGTTGCAATACCAAAATCACCTTGTATTTTGACTGACGATTATTCTCTATGGTGGAAACTTCAATATGCTTGGCAAACAGATGATTTATCTTCAGGTAACTTTACTGGAGTAAAAGAAAATCTTTCTTCCCCTTTAATAGTGGAAATATTACAGATCTATAAGGAACCCCAACTCCGAGAAATTAAAAAAGAAAAACCTCTATTTTTAAAACTAATAAACAATGCATTCGATTTTATGAATTTATACAGTGGAATTCGTTCCCTCAGAATAAAAAGTATAGATTTTATTATAAAAAAGAATAAAAAATTTAGATTTGTGAAAAGTTTCGCAACACAACCAGATTTTCGTCGGAACCTGATATTAGGATCCATACGTGCTCGAAGACGTAAAGCTTTATTACAAGAATCCTTACAATTGCAAATGCATTCTCCATTTTTTTTGAGAATATTTAAAAAAACGACGTTCTCTTTTCCGGGCATAATAGGCGTAAATGTAAAACCGACTTTTGCACATCCTGAGAAGAAAATGAAAGGATTAATAGCCTTTTTTTCGAAAAAGGCTTTTGCTATAAAAGTAGTAACAAAAGCTAATCGTCTCGCGACGGCAAACAGATTTGATTTTCCGCTTGCTCATTTGGTAAGAGGTTTTTCTTTAATCAGCCAATTATACTTTAGAAAATATATAGTATTACCTATATTAATAATATTTAAAACTATTAGTTATCTATTATTATTCCAAACTAAGGAATGGGCAGAAGATTGGAATGATTGGAATAAGGAATTTTTTATAGGATGTACTTATGATGGTACCGAAGTTTCGGTGAACAAATTACCATTTTCGTGGCATAGAGATGGTCTTCAAATAAAAATTATAAATCCTTTTCATTTGAAGTGGCGTGATCCTGGATTCGAAACGAATTCATATAGTTTAACAAAAAATAAAATAGCAAAAAATAAAAAAATTGATTATGGTTTTTTAACAGCCTTGGGATTTCAAACCTATTTACCCTTTGGCAGTATAAAAAAAAACCCTTCCTTCTTTAAGCCTTTAATTGGGGGATTGAAAAAAAGATGGAAAATAAATATTTTATCGAAAAAAATTACAGAAATCTTTGACAAGTTTTTTCCATTAAAAAAAGAATCAAATATTTATAAAAAAGATCTAACAATATTAGATGCTCAGCCCAATAAAACTACGAGTAATGATATATCTAGCCTTGAACCAGATAATGAACACAGAACAAATTTTGGGACAAGTAGCAAAATAATTGATGAATTACCAATTGGAATTACACTTAAATGTAATGAAAATTTTTCATCAGCAATTCCAGATCAATCTGGATATGAAGCTCGAACGAATATTGAAGAATTAAGGGATTTCATAGCCCCGGAAAGTAATCAGATTGGAGGAATTACTGAACAGACCCATTCTGATGAACTAGAAATTAATATTAATTCAAAAAAGAAGAATGGAGTGTATCCCGGTAATGAGAAAGAACTGAGATCAAGAAAGATATCAATTCAAAATCATCAAATAATTGTGAATTTTCATAGAAGAAGTATGGAATTGATCGAGGAATGGATCTGTTTAATCAAGATTCTTTCAAAAAAAATGAATAGAAATTTTGTAGTTTTTCTTCATCTCATTTGGTTCAAAATACAATTAAAAATGGGATTGACAAGAGATCTTTCAACAATTTATAAAAAAATAAAATTTTTTATTTCTCGGTCAAAAACGAAGGATAATAAATTTTTCAATAAAGATTTAATCATTTCTAGTAAAGAAATGAAATATTTCAAGGTTCATCCTAGTCAGGATACGGGATTAATATCCCAAGCATATGTATTTCACAAAATATGGCAAATGAGAACGATGAATAAGTCTTATCCAGTGGAATCATTAAGGCACCGGATATCAAATCTCTTTATTGAAGAAAATATTGAAGCTTTTTCAAATGAAGAGGGAATACTCGGTTCCAGGAAGCCACGGGATTTGGAAGAGAAGGACTGGAAGAAATGGTTACAATGTTTTCATCGATGTAATGTACCTTTACGGATATGGCGTAAGATTGCACCACGGAGATGGAAAGATAAGGTTACTGAACATTGGCAAATAGAAAATTATTTTTCTGATAATTTTGACAAATATAAATCTTTACGTTCTTATAAAAAAAGTATTTATTCTAAACTCATTGCGGATCTGAAAGAAACGGGGAAATTTAACGAACGGTACAAATATAATCTTTTATCTTATAGTTATCTTGCTTCTATAGAAGATTCGGACATTGAAAGATTTCCAATATGGCAAGATGAAAAAAAAGAAATCGTGTTTAATGATCGTATTCAAAAGATACGTAAATATAAATTAGTCAATGGTAGAAAGAATAGTGAGTATAAAAGAATTGATAGGAAAAAAAATATTCATTTAAATTCCAATTTATATTCATGGCTATATCCAGAGATTCTAAAAAAATTCAACATTATAGAAATGTATGAATTTCTAACAACTTGTGACTTTAGTTTCATACACGAACCAAAGAGATCTCTTTTAAGGAAAGACAAAGATGATTATGCAAAAAAAAGATCACTTGAGAAAAGAGAATCTCATAAGTATATTGAGCGATGGAATTTGAAATCTGAACAGATAGCAGAGAAAGCGGAAATAGTAGGAAATACAACGAATCTTCTGAATATCATTAAATTTGGAGTAAATTCAGCTGAAGGAGTCAATTTTCGGTCTCTCTATGAGAAGATATTGAAAAATATAGTTCTATTTTATAACTATACTTGCATGGATGGCACAAATAAAATATTCAAAAATTTGGGACATCGTTTACCAGAAGTATTATACGACGAGATTCTGATGTATAAAATGATAAGTATTCTATTAAATTTTAAAAGTAGATTTAGAAGAATATCTGATTTCATTCATGAATCTATACTACGCGTAAAAGTTATTGAGAATAAAGAAAAAATAATTATTTCAGATTCATTTAATCTCGAAGATATTTTACCTTCGAAACGTCGTATACAATTGGGAATATGGAATTCCTTATATCTAGAGGAAAATGGAAATCAAGGAGCAGAATTTAATTCTTGTTCCGGGGAGAATAGACGTAACTACGAGGAACCAATAAAAAAAGAAGATCGAAAATTTAACGCAAATGAAACTCAAATGATTAAACGGTCTCTTTGGTCCAGCTATCGATTGGAAGATCTGGGTTGTATGAATAGATTTCGGTTTAATACAAATGATGGAAGTCGATTCGCTATGTCAAGAATTTGTATGTATCCCTCAAAAAACAGTTGAAAAAAAAATAAAAAAAATGTTTGCATTTTTTTTCTCTTTTTCATTCAGTATTTTCAGTTATGAACAATTTTTATCATTGTTTATAGCATTCCATCAGGATTTCTCTAAATAAAAATTTGGATTATATTATATGGAAATTACGAACCTTTTTATTATTTATCCATCACTATTTGAAAGAATGTGCTATTTGTCACTACTCAAATAGAATCTTGTTTATTCTCTATGAATTTATCCAGTTTTTTAAGAATATTTGGAAAAATGTTATTCTATTTTATAGACATCTTAAGATATTGAAAATCTTGCTCTTATTTTTGTAAAAAAACTATTAATTAGCTACAATCCAAAATTTTTATTTTTTCTCTCTATCATATAATTAATTTAGGAGCAATTGTTGTTCCTATGGCTAAAAATACATTGATTCGTTCATCTTTGGTTCCCGAAAAACAAACAGGATCTGTTGAGTTTCAAATATCCCATTTAACTAATCGAATTTTGAAACCTACCTATCATTTAAAATTGCATGGCAAAGACTATTCATCTCAGAGAGGTTTGTGGAAAATCCTAGGAAAACGTGAACGTCTTTTGGTTCATCTATCTCAAAAAAATTCACTCTGTTACGAAAATTTGATTAATCAATTACGTATTCGCGGACTGAAAAAACGTTAATTTATCTTTTATAATCTTTAGCTAAGCATCCACTGTAATTATATCAATATGAAGAATGAAAATTTCCTTATTCTTATTCATTTCTGGAATTATTCGAGGGAGAGCGGCATACGACCATGCTCACTACAAAGAGAGATCCCATGATAATAAGTATGGGCCCTCATCATCCATCAATGCATGGTGTTCTTCGACTTATTGTTACCTTAGATGGTGAAGATGTTACTGGTTGTGAACCCATATTAGGTTATTTACATAGAGGAATGGAAAAGATTGCTGAAAATAGAACAGTTGTCCAATATCTTCCCTACGTCACACGATGGGATTATTTAGCTACTATGTTCGCAGAAGCAGTAACAGCAAATGCACCAGAAAGATTGACCAATATTCAGGTGCCTAAAAGAGCTAGTTATATAAGAATCATTATGCTAGAGTTAAGTCGCATAGCTTCCCATTTGTTATGGCTCGGACCCTTTATGGCTGATATTGGTGCATAAACTCCTTCCTTCTACATCTTCAGGGAAAGAGAAATGATATATGATTTATTCGAAGCCGCAACTGGTATGCGAATGATGCATAATTATTTTCGTATCGGGGGAGTAGCCGCAGATCTACCTTACGGTTGGGTAGACAAATGTTTAGACTTTTGTGATTATTTCCTACCGAAGATGGATGAATATGAAAGACTTATTACACGAAATCCTATCTTTTTGAAACGAGTTGAGGGAGTAGGTATTATTGGTAGAGAAGAAGCCATAAATTGGGGTTTATCAGGGCCTATGCCACGAGCTTCAGGAGTAAAATGGGATGTTCGTAAAGTTGATCATCATGAATGTTACGATGAGTTGGATTGGCAAATTCAATGGCAAAAAGATGGAGATTCATTAGCTCGTTATTTGGTACGAATCGGAGAAATGAGAGAATCCGTGAAAATAATCAAACAAGCTTTGGAAGTTATTCCAGGGGGGCCTTTTGAAAATTTGGAAGCTCGACGGCTTGATCAAGTAAATAAATCAAATTGGAATGATTTTGATTATCGATTCATTGGTAAAAAGCCCTCTCCCACTTTCAAGTTACCCAAAAATGAGCTTTATTTTAGAATTGAAGCTCCTAAAGGAGAATTAGGTATCTCTTTCATGGGAGACGATTCTTTCTTTCCTTGGAGATTCAAAATTCGCCCACCCGGTTTCCTCAATTTACAAATTCTTCCTCAACTTTTAAAAGGAGTGAAATTGGCAGATATTATGACAATTCTAGGTAGTATAGATATTATCACGGGAGAGGTTGATCGTTGAAACGGTGGTTAATACAGATATTGAGGAACAAGCTATCAATCTATTCCATAGATTAGGATTTCCAAGAGATTTATTCGGTTTTATATGGATTATCATCCCCATCATCACTCTCGTATTAGGAGTTACGATGGGAGTTCTAGTCATTATATGGCCTGAAAGAAAGATATCTGCAGGGATACAACAGCGTATTGGACCTGAATATACTGGCCCTTCGGGAATTATTCAAGCTCTGGCAGATGGAATAAAGCTACTATTGAAGGAAGATATTATTCCATCCAGGGGAGATTTATGGTTATTCAATATCGGACCGGCTGTGGTGATCATACCAGTTTTTCTAAGTTACTTAGTAATTCCTTTTGGCCACAACATTATTCTAGCTGATCTTGGTACAGGTGTTTTCTTTTGGATCGCTGTTTCAAGTATTGCTCTTCTCGGACCCCTCATGGCAGGATACGGATCAAATAATAAATATTCTTTCCCGGGTGGTCTTCGAGCCGCTGCTCAATCCATTAGTTATGAAATTCCTTTAGCTTTACGTGTGTCATCCATATCCCCACGTGTGATTCGTTGAAATACTAAACCTCTTTCACAAGAGAGTCAATTAAAAGGATGAGATAGTTTTTCCTCTTATCCTAGAAAACTAGATAGTCATATGGGTGAGATCAAACAGCTTCTTCATTTGCAGTAATAGGATCGAGTCCCATCCTCTATGTGCGGGAGTGAAAGCGTACGGAACGCAGGAAAAACTGTGTACCCGGGTTCAAGATTAGTTATCGGGGCCCGACAGCGGGGGCAAAAGATAAAATGTATGAAGTTATTACTATCATACTTAGGATTAGGCAAGAGTAGATGGTCAGGAACACTAAGATACGCGAAAGATTAGTAAAAAAAGCATCTTTTATAGATATTCCCAATAACGGGATTAGGACTTGACGTTGGTAGGGACGACCGAGTAGTACTTCCCCAGGACCCCGATCTGGAGTATATCCTTATCTACTAAACGAATGACTATCGGGAACGAAGTAATCCTTCATACAGTTCTCACCTCTCATATCATATCATAAATGAGCATGAGTAAATTCTATCCTATAGAGAATATAAAATCTTCTTCTACTGAGAGACTTGAGTTAGCACTAACAAAAAAACTGTAAAGGCTGAGATAGATTCGAAAGCTTCTATTGTTATAGCAGACAGAATCTCATTGGTTCAATTGATTATGAAAATTTATCATTAAATTTTTGTTTCTCGATAGCCATCGAGGAGCCGTATGAAGCTAAAGTCTCATGTACGGTTCTGGAATAGAGATGCTAACAGTGATGCTAACATCGACTATGATTATCCGACAGCTTGGGTACAGTTGATATAGTCGAGGCGCAGTCCAAATATGGTTTTCGGGGATGGAATTTGTGGCGTCAACCTATAGGTTCCGTAGCTTTTTTTATTCCTTCCCCGGCGGAATGTGAAAGATTGCCTTTTGATTTACCAGAAGCAGAGGAAGAATTGATAGCAGGTTATCAAACCGAGTACTCAGGTATAAAATTCGGCCTATTCTATGTTGCTTCTCATCCAAACCTATTAGCTTCTTCATTGTTCGTAACGGTTCTTTATTCGGGCGGATGGAACTTTTCTATCCCTTTCTTACCAGTTTTCGACCACTTAAAATTAAATTCAACTGATGGAACTGGTGAGGTTATCAATATTGCAATAGGAATTACTATTACATTAGCTAAAGCTTATTTATCTTTGTTCATTTCTATCATGGCAAGATGGACCTTACCCAGAGTGAGAATGGATCAATTATTGGATCTTGGTTGGAAATTTCTTTTGCCTGTCGCCCTGGGTAATTTATTATTAACAGCTTCTTTTCAACTTCTTTCACTATAATTTATTTATGTGAATAAGATTCTATAATAAACACATTTATAATTTATATATTTATTCAATCTTATGAGTTGGAAAAAAAAAAAAAAAAAAAAAGAATTGAATAATTTATTCGAGGGTATCTACCATATGTTTTCCATGGTGAATGGACTCCGGGATTATAGTCAACAAGCAATTCAAGCTGCGAGGTATATCGGTCGAGGTTTTATGGTGACCTTGGATCACATGAATCGTTTACCTATGACCATTCAATATCCCTACGAAAAATTGATTCCATCAGAGCGATTTCGTGGACGTATTCACTTTGAATTTGATAAATGTATTGCTTGTGAAGTATGCGTTCGTGTATGTCCAATTAATCTACCTGTTGTTGATTGGGAATTGAAAAGGAACATGAAAAAGAAACAATTGAAAAGTTACAGTATTGATTTTGGAGTTTGTATATTTTGCGGAAACTGTGTCGAATATTGTCCCACGAACTGTTTGTCAATGACTGAAGAATATGAACTTTCGACCTATGATCGTCATGAATTAAATTATGATCAGATTGCTTTAGGACGTTTGCCCATATCAGTGATCAAAGATTCTACAATTCAAGCTATTCCAAGTTTAAATTATTTATCTAAGGGAGTTATGGAAGGACATCTCGATTCAAGAGATGTAACTGATTCTTACATCGAGTTCGATTGAGAAGCGGAAAAAAGGGGTGAAAAAACAATAAATATAGAGTTTCTTTCTGAATTAACTCGGAATATAATTATATAGAAACAGGGTAATTTTTTTGAGTCAGTGAATAGGATCCTGAAAGAGAGGACTTTCGTTTATTGCGAACATGATCAATTTACCTGAACCAATTCATGAGGCTATTTTTGTCTCCTTAGAGTCAGGTCCCATATTAGGAGGTCCAGGAGTAGTATCGCTCACAAATATAGTTTATTCCGCTCCTCTTTCAGGATCAGTTTTCGCTTGTATATCCCCTCCATATCTTTTACTGAATGCGGACTTTGTAGCTGCTGTGCAAATCTCGATTCATGTAGGAGCCGTAAATGTTTCAATTGTATCTGCTGTTACGTCAACGAATGAGCCACAATCTTTCCATCTTTCTACATACCGGACTGCAGGAGATGGAATTACTTTAGCACTTTGCATAAGTCTTTTTTTTCTACCGATCATTATGATCCTAGATACATCATGGTCTAGAGTATCCTTAATTGTATTACCGGGTGGGATCGTGGAAGAACCTTTAACAGATGACGTTCAACGTATTGGATCCCATTTATTAACCGATTCTTTGCTTCCATTTGAACTTCTTTCTATAGTTCTTTTGGTTGCTCTAGTAGGAGCTATTACTACGGCTCGCCGAGGAAAAATGTTTGAACTGGAGGAGAGTGAGGTGTTATAGGCTAAAGATGATTTTTTCGTTTCATGAGTACTATAAAAACTTTTTTTTATACTTACTTACTTAACTTTTATTTATACTTAAGAACCTTAGGATCCATAAGGAGTTAATTGATCATGCTTGAACATGCACTTATTCCAGGTGCTTTCCTATTCTGTATTGGCATTTACGGATTAATCACGAGTCGGAGTATGATCAGAGCACCTATGTGTCTCGAGTCAATTTTCAATGCAGTTAATATAAATCTTGTCACATTTTCCAATTTTTTGGACATTCAACAAGTAAAAGGAGAGATTTTTTCCATCTCCATTGTAGCTATTGCAGCTGCTGAAGCAGCTATTGGATTAGCCATTGTTCTAGCTATCTATCGCAACAGAAAATCAATTCGTATTGATCAATTCAATTTATTAAAATGGTAATAAAGTTACAAATCTGGATATATTCTATTTTTTTCTTCACCTTTTGAAAAGGATATATAAAGATCTGATATGTCATTCCGATTTATAAACAAATAGAGATTATTTCATATAAAATTCATTTATTTGTTATGCTAGTGGTTAATATAAATGATTAAGTTGTATTAAGTAAAGTATAAAAAATTCGAATCGGTTTCATTCAGAATCGATAAATAATCAAAGTTGTATATTCCAAATATTCATTAATACAAAGATTCATCAAATGGATTTTATCGGTATAATATTGCCATTAGCAATACATCGGTAAAATCTTAGTAAATTTAAGGCTCATGGTATCTCCCGGTATTGTTGGAAATCAATAGATCCAATGGCACATTCAGTAAAGATTTATGATACATGTATTGGTTGTACCCAATGTGTAAGAGCTTGCCTCACGGATGTATCAGAAACGGTACCTTGGGATGGATGTAAGGCTAACCAGATTGCTCCTGCTCCCAGAACAGAAGACTGCGTAGGTTGTAAAAGGTGCGAATCCGCTTGTCCAACAGATTTTCTGAGTGTACGCGTTTATTTGGGATCCGAGACGACTCGCAGTACGGGTTTAGCTTATTGACCGATAGATACTATGGAAAAAGAATGGTTGGCTCTTTCTGAAAGGTTTAACCTATTCTTCTAATAAATAGGAATTCGTACTTATTCGATAAAGACCCATACTCAAACAAAATCTTGGGAATGGGTTTTCTGTTCAAAATCCCCCTATCCTCATCACGAGCAACTATCCTTGGCTAACAATAATTGTTCCTTTACCTATACCCGCGGGTTCATCAATCCCATTATTCCCCTATAGGGGGAATAAGATTGTTCGATGGTATACTTCAGGCATTTGCTTGTCAGAGTTCCTTTTAATAACCTATATATTTTGTTATCATTTCAATTTTAATAATCCATTTATTTAATTGAAAGAAGATTATAATTGGATAAATCCCATTGATTTTCATTGGAGATTGGGGATTGATGGACTTTCCATTGGGCTTATTTCATCGACAGGATTCATTACTACTTTAGCTACTTCAGCGGCTTGGCCAGTTACCCGAAGTCCACGATTATTTCATTTCTCGATGTTAGCAATGTACGGCGGCCAGGTAGGATCATCCGCTCCTCAAGATACTTCACTTTCTTTTTTTATGTGGGAGCCGGAACTAATTCCTGTTCACTTACCTTTGTCCATGTGGGGGGGGAAAAGGCGTCTATACGCAGCCACAAAATTTATTTTGTACACTGCAGGTGGTTCCATTTTTCTCCCAATAGGAGCTTTAACTATGAGTCTCTATGGATCTGATGAACCAACATTGGACTCTCAAAATTTAGCTAATAAATCCTATCCTATAGTATTAGAAATAGTCTTATACCTAAGCTTCCCCGTAGCTTATGCTGTGAAACTACCAATCTTTCCCTTACACACCTGGTTGCCAGATACTCATGGGGAAGCACATTATAGTACATGTATGCTTCCAGCTGGGATTCTCTTGAAAATGGGAGGATATGGACCAATTCGGATTAATATGGAATTATTGCCCCATGCCCATTCCATATTTTCCCCATGGTTAGTAATAGTGGGAGCAATTCAAATCGTTTATGCAGCTCCAATCCCTTTAAGTCAACGTAATTTAAAGAGAAGAATTGCTTATTCATCAGTATCTCATATGGGTTTCGTACCTATTGGTATTGGTTTCGTAACGGATATAGGCCTTAATGGAGCTATTCCACAGATGATTCCTCACGGATTAATTGGTGCTGCCCTTTTTTCTTCAGCAGGAACAAGTTATGATAGAATACGTACCCTTTTCATTGACCGAATGGGGGGAATAGCTGTTTCAATGCCTAAAACATTCACCATGTTTAGTAGCTTTCCAGTAGCATCTCTCGCATTACCGGGCATGAGTGGCTTCATATCAGAATTAATGGTTTCTTTGGGAATGGTTGGTAGTCGAAACTACTCCTTTACTTCAAAAATAATTATTACCGTAATAGAAGCAATTGGAATAATCTTAACCCCTATTTACTCGTTGCCCATGTTACGTCAAATGTTCTATGGATATAAGGTTTCTAATGCTCCGATTTCCCACATCATGGATTCTGGACCACGAGAGATTCTCATTCTAATTCGCTTTTTGTTGCCTATAGTAGGCATTGGTTTTTATCCCGATCTGGTCTTACCCTTGTGGAACAGCAAGGTGGATTTTATTCTATCCTGGGATCTCCGGAAGCGGTAGTTAAGAGTTTGATTACTTCTGAGTAATAAATACAGATTATAAAAATCACTATTTGATTTTCACAATTATTTATTTCAAATAGTGATTTTTACAATTTCATAGAATCTCGAAAATTATTTTCTTTTGATCGACGAAACAAAGCAAGGTGCACTTTAAATTACATCCTGGATTAATTTAACCATCCATGGCTGTGTAAACCTTTTCCTGAGGGATTAACTCCTAAGTAACGAATCCGAGTTGTGGAAAACCCCGAGGAAGCTGCAATTGCTGGTTCTTTACCTCGCCAACTCTTAGTTACTCTAGTATGCATATAAGTTGCAAACATAAGCCAAGTGATTGAAGCCCAAGTCTCTTTGGGATCCCAGTTCCAATAATATCCCCATGCTTCATTAGCCCACACTGCTCCAGAAAGAATACCTAAGGTTAAAAGGGGAGAGCCTAGACTAGTAATTCGATAACTCCAATGATCTGATTGTTAAGTCAATTGGTCTTCACGAGAATTTATAGATAACAGAAAGGGAGTGTTTGGTGAATCGCACTCTCCCCGTTCATTGCTCTTTTCTGAGGAGGACCAGATGGATGAGTCTATACCGGAAATAATTATTGGGGTATCCATATTCTTTTTTGATGTAATGACCGAAGGAGCTATTGCTAATAGGGACCCACGTGAAAGAGTTGCGTGACTGAACATCATCATACTTACATGCATCATTAACCGATGAGATTGTAGAGCAGGCACTAGGACTGTGGATTGCTGCATTTCTCTGGGAACACTTGAAGTAGCAGAACCATGAGTTAACATAGCACTTGGTGCAGTAATTGTACCCAACCAATCATTCTGGCTCCGAATCAGAACCGTATGAATTAAACGGAAGCTCCGTGAAGGAAACATAGGTGACTCATATGAGTTACTTAATGGTGAATGCCCGGGGTAAAGCCAGCGAGTTGATAGAAATCCTGTTATACAAATAAAAGTAATTATCACGCTTCTTCGGCCTAAATTGCTCAGTTTCTTGTTTCTTATATAGACCAATTTTCCCCAATAGGGAAGGGTGACGGAAAAAAGGAGAAAGAGAGGTGTGTGAGCTAATATATGTTCCAAGGTTCTGAGTATCGTAATAATTTAAATTTTTTACATTACATTATTATTCTGGAATGAACTAATTAAAAAATTTCATTTCACAGATTGATTTATTATATTATAAATAAATATATATAAATAAATAAATAAGATGAATAGATCTTAAATTCCAAATGTAAAAAGACCTTAATTTCTCAATCTATTTTTATTTTATAGGTGCAAAGATGCCGCCACTCGGATTCGAACCGAGATGCTTTAGCACTGCTTCCTAAGAGCAGCGTGTCTACCAATTTCACCATGGCGGCTCGTCGTAGAACATAATAGCATGCTTTATACTAAAATGTCAAATAACATTATAATTAAATTATATGGTAATCTTAAATATAAACTTTCACTAATTAGAATATTATAATGAATTATTCTGTTGTAACGGAGCATAGCGCAGCTAGGTAGCGTATCATCTTGGGGTGATGGAGGTCGTGGGTTCAAATCCCGCTGCTCCGAGAAGAATCTTTTCGTTGGACTTCATAACAGAATGAACATCTTTAAACTTAGTGGAGAGGAAGGAAAGATAAAAGCTATTCCGGATCTATAAAGGGAGAAGTATAGAAAAGGATTTTCATATCAAATATTCTTATCTTATTGAAAAAGATTATTCTATTATATATATAATATTTCATATATAGTTATAGCTTAATAAAATCCATAAATTCGTAAATTAAACTATTCTTTTTTTTGTATGGAAGAATTATTCTTTCCATACACGGGAGCATTTTCTTTAGAAGATACAGTATCTTTATCTATATCTATGTCGTAATTCATCTGATTTATGAATGGATTCAATTTCAGATTATTCGGATTTTATTTTGTTGTATAGTAAAAACTATTGGAACGACCAGTTGAAATAGATTGAGCTAGAGAAAAAGCTTTTACCGCAGCCCGATTAGCTTTTTCTGTCCATACAGTTTTACGACTTTTCTTTTTCGATTTAGAAGTACGCTTCTTTGGGACCGCCATAACGAGGAATGCCTCTATATATATGTATATTTTTGCAGAAACATGTATAGTTTGTGTATAGTCATTTTTTAAAATAATTGAAGGATTTACGCTTAGAAAATAAAGGCTTCCAATAATCTTGATATTGGGAATCGTGTCATATGAATAATTAATTTATTCATATAAATCTTTCCCATTTGGACAGATGGAATCCACTACAAATCGAACCAAATTTTGTCGATGTCCTAACTTACGTCATGTTTTCTTTCCAGAACGCTTTTTATGAATGGTAATTCTGTTTTCAAGATGGGACTGCAGAATTCTTCCTTTGACTACTGCACCTCCCAACCAGGGATGTCCAAGATTTATGGTAGATTCATGATAAATCATTAATACTCGATAGATTAATATTTTAGTATTTGGGCTCGAGAGATTTGGTCTCAATGACGCGGAATGACGAACATCATAAAATCTTCCTGGTTCCACTCGGATTTGCTCACCTCCGGTTTCAATTACTGCGTATGCATTCATTACAAAATTGGATTTATAAATAGGAAATGGTTATAGATTGGAAAATCGAAATTAAATGTTAGTAACTGGAGTAGAACAAGCAAATATTTCCTTTCCAATTGTTCCATCCTTCATCAAGTTTTGCTACGAACAACTAATTTTCTGATAGAAATGGAAAATATCTCTTGATTAGGGAGATACATGTAAAATCTCATTGCTTTATAATAACTCATTACTTTATAATAAGAGAAATTTTTTTAGTAATATTTCAGTTATTTTTTGAATGAAGAAGAATCAATTTTATTGATCCAAATTTCATTCGAATAAAGATTTCGAATAAATGGGATATAATTTCATCATTCACTTATTCCCTTTTTTCTTCCCCCATACTGTAAATTATAAACCAAAAATGAAATAGTTTCATTCCCGAAAGAATCTTCTATGAAACTAATATATCATGCTTGGATGGTGCCTTTATTTCCACTTATATCCTCCATTCTAATAGGATTGGGATTGTTTTTCTTTCCAAAGGCAACTAAAAATCTTCGTCGTATATATGCCATTATCAGCATTTCACTGCTAGGCACAGCTATGTTCATTTCTCCCCACCTTTCTTGGCAACAAATTAATGGTAATCCCATTTATCGATACTTATGGTCTTGGATTCACAATAAAAATGTTACTTTGGAAGTAGGTTATTTGATTGATCCACTCACTCCCATTATGTCAGTACCAATTACTACTATAGGAGTTATGGTTACGATTCACAGTGACAGTTATATGCCTCATGACCAAGGATATCTAAGGTTCTTCGCTTATCCCAGTCTCTCCAATGCCCCCATGCCAGGATTGGTTCTTAGTCCCAATCTAATACAAATTCATATCTTTCGGGAATTAGTAGGAATGTGCTCTTATTCATTAATAGGTTTTCGGTTCACTCGACCTAATGCAGCTAATGCTCGTCAAAAAGCTTCTATAACTAATCGTGTAGGAGATTCCGGATCATCATTGGGAATCTCAGGTTCCTATCGGATAACAGGCAGTTTTGAATTTGAAGATTTATCTGAATTATTCAATAAGTTGCTCGCCAATCATGAAGTTAGTTTATTTTTTGCTACCTTCTGTGCTCTCTCCCCATTCCCAGGTTCAGTAGCTAAATCCGCGCAATCTCCACTTCATGTATGGTTGCCTGATGCTATGGAAGGACCCACTCCTATTTCAGCCCCTATTCATGCTGCTACTATGGTAGCAGCGGGAATCTTTCTCGTGGCTCGAATGTTCCCGCTCTTCAAAGCTTTACCCCTTATGATGAGCCTAATCTCTCGGATAGGTGGAATAACAGCCCTATTAGGAGCCACAATAGCTCTTGCTCAAAAAGATCTTAAAAGAGTCTTAGCTTATTCTACAATGTCCCAATTAGGTTACATTATGTTAGCCCCAGGTATAGGTTCTTATCGAGCTGCTCTGTTCCATCTTATTACGCATGCTTATTCTAAGGCTCTATCATTTCCTGGATCCGGATCGGTCATTCATTCTATGGAACCTATTGTTGGATATTGTCCCGATAAAAGCCAAAATATGGCTTTTATGGGTGGCTTGAGAAAATACATGCCAATTACAGGAACCACTTTTCTTCTAGGCACACTCTCTCCTTGCGGTATTCCACCTTTTGCTTGTTTTCGGTCCAAAGATGAGATTCTTGCCGATAGTCGGTTATACTTTCCCATTCTCGGGTGGATGGCTTGGTTTATAGCAGGACTAACTGGATTCTATATGTTCCGTATGTATTTCCCCACTCCCGAAGGAGATTTTCGTGCCAACCCATTCAACAAACATTCTATTTCTCCTTCTGTTTCTATATGGGAGGAAAATCAAACTAGAAAATCTGGTAAGGGAATGGATTTTGCGTTGTCATTCGTACAAAATAAAAAGGGTTCGAAAGAATTAGAATTATTTAATCCTCTAGAGAATATTGAAGAATCTGGTGAGAAAGAGATGGAGAATCCTGTTTCGACTCATTATTCTCAGAAAGAATATCCTTTATATCCCAAGGAATCGAATAATATAATGTTATTCCCCTTACTCGTGCCAACAATACCCACTTTGTTCATTGGATTTATAGGAGTTCCTTTTTCTAAAGAAAAAATGGGTTTTGATTTATTATCCTATTGGCTGGATCCATCATTGAGTTATTCTCATAAAATGGATTCTGAAGAATTCTGGATAAATGCAACTACTTCGGTTGGTACAGCATTTTTGGGAATATTTATTGCTCTTATTCTTTACGGACCTCTCTTTCTCTCGCGGAACCTACAAGAAGAAACGGATCCTCAATCAGAAGGAATTTTAGGTTATTTTCCAAGTTCCTTATACAATTGGTCGTATTCCCGAGGTTATATAGATGGATATTATAATACGGTATTTGTTTGAGGTACACGAACATTAGCCGAAATAATTTCTTTTCCTGATCAACGGATCCTCGATGGGATTGTCAATGGCGTCGGTATCTCAAGTTTTTTCGGAGGGGAAGTATTGAGATATGGAGAAGGAGGAAGAATATCTTATTATTTATTCGGATTAATATCAGGTATGTTCATATTATTAATAATATAATGATGAAATATGACTATGATCTTCATATTTAAAATTAAAATATATTTTTGGTCAAAGAAAGTTAAAAGATAAAAAGATAAGAAATCAAAATCAAGGATTGATTAAGTAGATATAATCTTAAGAATTGGAGTAGCAATGGCGCACTGATATGTATTCCTCCGCTTTCTTAATCAATGACCATTACCTCATGAATTTACTTTTTTTTTACTAATATATATATATATATATATATATATATTAAAGTATAGGTCCGAAATCGGGATAGGTATCTACGGTCCGAACATTTTATGTATGATTTAATCATAATATTGAAGACTTTGTTATCACATATAAATATACCATTTGTTTTGTAGTGAATAAAAAATATTGTGTTATTAATTCGTTGAAGAGATATTTTTATATCTTCGAATCCTCGTGATTCATCAATGTCTCCGGATTCGGACCATCCGGGGAATACTTTAAGCATGGGGATGATACAGAATCATAAGATTATTATAGCATATTCATTATTATCTATATATATATCCGTATGAAAAATAGGACTTTAGTACCTATTTTAAGGTCGTCCAGTTTTATTTCTGAGATACCAATATACCTCTGTCCCTTTGGAAAGACAAATACCTCCATTGATTCACTGCCCTCAATACTTCATATGAATTACGATGAGATATATACCAATAACAAGATATATGTTGTATATCTCGTTATTGATACGTAGAACAAAGCGAAAAGCATTCACTTCCGCATAGCATATACAGACCACACTAGTATTGTTCCTTCCCTTTATATATAAATAAATACAAATATTCAAGAATAATAAACTTGTTAATAAAATCTTTTATATAACATTCTTACTGATTTATAAGTTTTTTCTGTTTAAATTCTCCAAATATTTCATAAATTCAAAAATTTTATTACATTCTTAAATTATTTATCCCTTTTCACTAAGCTGGTCCAACCAAAATCTTCTAAACCATTATTACGTCGTAATGAACGAGTAACAAGTTCAAGAATATCTCTTGCATTGGTGAACCCATGAATTTGAGCAAAGGTAAATTCGACTGACCACTTGGTATTAATTTTTCTTGCTTCCAATGGATTAGCGTGAGCCATCCCAGTGATGGCTAAGTCAGGTTGTAACTCACGCATACGTTGTATCTGATTATAATTATCTGGTTTCTCTACGATTCGTGGCACGGGAACACACATGTTCCCACACGTATTCTGTAAAAATGCTAATTCAGCAGCTTGGTATCGTTTATCCATATATGGAATACCAATTTCATAAACAATCATTCCACACCTAATTAGGAATCGTGCTAGAGATACTTCTAGAAGATTGTCTCCCATAAAGAATACGGATTTTCCGCGTACCAAATCGAGATAATCTTCCAAGCTTTCCCACACTTGTTCCTCCCTTTCCCCTAAGCCTCGAGGTTCAATGTCAAACACAGAACAAATCTTTTCAATCCAAGCACGTGTTCCATCGGGACCGATAGGAAAGGGTGCTCCAATCAATCTGCATTTCCGACGTCGCATTAAAGTTGTTGCTGTACGACTCAAAAATGGATTAACACCACAAACGTAAACCCCATCGCCTAATAATGGAAGATTATTATATTTCTGAGCAGGTAACCAACCTGATATTTGAATAGATTGGCGTTTCAATTCTAAACCAAGTTGAAAAGCAACGCTCGAAGGTAGGGATCCAAAGAGAACTAAAGGAGGATTTTTCTTAGGATTCATAATAGGTTCGAGAGTCTCTTCCTTATTCCCGGGAAAGAAAAAGGAATCTTGTAAAGCTTGATTCTGTACGGTTTGGTTTCGTTCATCACCTAATAAATAGGAATCTCGTTCGGCACAACGATGTACCATAGCAGCTAGTACAGTATCTTCTCCCTGAGTGAAGGCATAGTCCAGTCCATTTGCTCTCGCTACTATAACTGGTATCCCGATTTCATTTTCCAGTTCTGGTGCCATGCCCTCCAAATCCATCTTTATTATTTCCGTGGTACAAGTACCGATCCATATAATAACACTAGGATTTCTATTTTTTATTATTTGAGAACAAAGTCTTTTTAACTCTTCATAATCATTTAATTGAGCTGAAATATCTCCTTCTTCCAATTCTGCCATGGCATAACGGGGTTCCGCGAAGATCATAACTCCGAGGGCATTTTGCAGGAAATAACCACATGTTTTTGTACCTACCACCAGAAAAAAACTATCTTCAATTTTTTGATATAACCAAGCTACACAGCTAATGGGACAAAAAGTATGATAGTTACCTGTTTCGCATTCAAAAGTGAGAGTTTCAGATGTTTTCACTGACATAGATATATTTCTTTGATTAATGAACAAAATAATTTAAGTCTTAAATTATTATCATAGAATCAAGCGAATTCTCTCGATCGTTTTTCTCTTCCCTATTCCCGATAGGATTTGAATAAAAATCGGAAAGTAAACTAAATAATTCTCGATCGGAAACTTCTTTCGGTACAATTCCTTCTGGTTTAGATAATATTTGGTCCGCTATATTTGAATAAAAATCACAAACATAGTTAAGAGAGGGCTGAGATTCAACCATTTCAAATAATGTTTTACCCCTCACTCTAGATACTCGGATATGTTCAATGAGAGGTAATACTTCTAATACGGGCATTGAACAAGCTTCTACATATTTATCAATAAGATCTCTTTCCGATGTGCGATTTCCTACCAAGCCCGCCGGGCGAAGTGGGTGTGTACGCGCCTTTTCCCCAACAGAAGCAGCAATACGATTAGTTGCAAATAATGCGTCAAATCCATTATCTGTAATTATAATGCAAAAATCTGCATAATTTAATGGAGAAGCAAAACCTCCACAGACTACATCACCTAATACATCAAACGAAATAATATCATATTCATAAGAAGCGTTTAATTCCTTCAACAATTTAACAGTCTCTCCTACTGCATATCCTCCACACCCAGCTCCTGCGGGTGGTCCTCCCGCTTCCACGCAATCAACCCCCCCATAACCTTTATAAATTACGTCTTCGGGCCAAACATCTTCATAATGATAATCCTTGGATTGTGAAGTATCTATAATGGTAGGTATCAAAAATCCTGTAAGGGTAAAAGTACTATCATGTTTAGGATCACATCCAATTTGTGAAACTCGTTTACCACGTCTTGCTGAAGCAATTGGAATATTGCAACTTGTCGTTGATTTACCGATTCCACCTTTCCCATGAACTGCCACTTTCGTTTTGAAAATATCCTATTTTTTTTTTAATTTATTTTTATCTTTTATTAATTGAATATTCTTCTTAAGCGACTATTCTTGTAGCTTTCTCATAATTCATAGTCAATATTATGATAATTAATTCTCGATATTGATTTCCCCACTTCCTTAATGCCTACTATCTCATGGATAGACATAACCAACTTTGTAGGGGCGACCTAGCCTACACGGAGGTAAATGAAGCGCCTTCTTTACAAAATCTTTTTGTTAATTATTTTTCTGGGTTCGATATGGAAATTTTTTTTTTAAAGTAAAGTTTCAATTTCCTTTTGAAAAATATTTCTATCCTTCAGAAGCATTTTCATTATATTATTCAATGACATTCTGTTAGATATAAATAAATTTGATAAATATTTGTGACTTTCAAAAAGAGTACTATGAATGAAAGTATATAATGAACTATTTACGTCAAGCCATTCTTCGTAATTATTCAATGATTCGAGACGAATAAAAAACAAATCACTCTTTGACGAAGATTCAATCAACCAGGGTTCATACAAAACTTCGGATTTTTTTCCGTATACATATTCGAGTAGGACACCAAAATTCCGTTCGAATTTATTTTCCAATTTACTTTTGCTATTTATTTCTTCATCTTCATCTTTTAAATTTTCTTCATCTTCATCTTCATTTTCATCTTTTAAATTTTCTTCATCTTCCTCTTCTTCTTCCTCTTTATAATAAACAGAAAAGTCTCTGAAATCTCTTCTCACCTTTAAAACTTTAAATTTTTCTTCGTAAATAATATAAAGCTGTTTTATCGTTTCTTTATCCACAAATAATTCTCGAAGTGAAAATAAAACAGGGGGATTTTTTTCAAATATTGATAAATCTGTGGGATCCCAGACGAATCGTTTCCTCATGAATAACAATGGTTCATAAGATAATTGATATTTCGTCGATGGAGGGATCTCAAATATTACAGATTGTTCTTTAAATAAAACCTCTTCCATTTGGGACTCTATTATCTCTAAGATTTTCAGTGATTCTTCATATGAGAACCTCTTATAACCATAACGAAAAGGATAATAAAAAATAGATTTGAAACAGAAAAGCGGTTTCGTTATATTCTTTCCATAAAGTGCTGCTATTTCAGATTCAAATTGAAAGAATTTATCCGGTATTCCTATCCAATACAAGTTATCGCAAAAAAAATCGAGACGCCGTTTATTGAAAGTAAAAGCTGTATCGGTCGCCATTCCGTATCTTCTCACCGCCCTCCTGTATGAAAAAGTATAAAATTTTTGCATTTGCATTATAATCATAGGAACTCTTGTTTCAGGATGAGAAGCAAATCTTACTTTATTATTAATTTCATTATTAATAGAATTATCTTGATGTGTTTCCAACCATGGAAATTCTACCAAAAGATTCTCCGAAAAAGAACAGGCTATATCGAAAGAATTTTCATATTCATCCTCGAAAAAGATCGAATTTTCTTCTTTATCTTCCGATATAAACCAAGAATCTCGAGCTGCTAATCCAGCTAAGCACCCCAGAATATAGGATAATATAGTAAATTCTTTTATAGTGTTTTCGGTAATAGAAGATTCTAAATATTTAAACAAATCATCAAAATTGCCTTTCAAAAAAATGTCAGTAGATTTACCTTCACATAGAGGGCTCGTTTTAATACTTCTTATAACTATGTTCTCAACAGCCTTTCCTACTCTATAAAGATGTTTTTCGTAATTTCGACTAATATCTATATACTTTTCGCAATCGAAAAACCTATCAACAAAAGCTTTGTAAAAAACGTCATTGGGAATGATTTGTCCATAGAAAAAAGCTCTGATTTTATTATTGCAGAAAACCCATTCATCACGGGAAATACCGAATAATAAAAATTCATTAGCAATTGACTCTAAATCTCGTAATGCGTAATAAGAGAAGGTTCCATATCCAAACTCATTGAGAAAAGACCAATCAATATTCTCTAGATGAGAAGAACATTTGCTACGTAGGGGAATAGGAAATCCCTTCTGCCGTTCTGAGATACTAAGCATTCGAATATTTATTAATCTATCTAATCGATTTGGACATATTAGAGATGGATCCATTTTTTCGGGAAGATGAGTTGAACCAATAACAATCATACTACTAGAAGTATTATTGGCAATCTCAGTGAAAGATATTAATAATAAATGTAATTGAAGTGATAATACTTCAACACTAGGTTTACTAGGTTCTAGTTGAGTTTTAACCATGATATCATTCACTTCATGAATATTTTTGATCCATATTATGGAGGGGGGCATTTTTTTCACTGCTTCCAAGATAGAAATTAATCGGCACAGAATTCTCATAAAAAGTGTCATCTCATTCTCTATAATGTAATGATCACATCTATATGAATAATCCTCTTTATACAAATACCTCATAGATATTTGTATTAAAGAAACACAAGAGTCTACTGCTAGATCTTTTATTAAATATGATGATCTTTCTATTTCCGTTTCCGTGGTACTTATTAGTAAAATCCCTTTGGAAAGGGATAATCCTAATTCGAATGGAGCAGAAATCATTCTAGATTTAAGATTCAATGAAGTCATTCTTTGCTGAAACGCGAGGAAAACCCGAGATTCCGCTGAATCAAATTGATTAAGCGGGTAATTCATTAGATCCTTCTTATAGCTTTCAGCCAAATATACTAAGTAATAAAACCCTTCTTTATTAGTAATCCGATAACCAAAATAATTATTCAATGAATTACGATAAGTAGTATTCGATCCATACTGAAAAACATTTTTTTCTGTTATTAGGGACCGAATTAATAATTCTTTCTCTATCGAAAAAGGGTCCGGGCTTTCATTATTATTCAACCATATTTTAATTTTTTCATTTGTGGATAAATATTTATTAATCTCTTTCCAAAAATAATTGATATTTATCAGAAAATAGTGGAAACTCCTTATCCTTATCCTTATCCTTATAAAATTATATATATATATATATTTGTTTCTTCTACTAAACAAATAATGGAATATCCGATGAGGGAATATCAAATGATGGAATAATATCAAATAATAAAATATCCAATAAAAGAATGTTGAATAATATAATACCCAAGGATGAAGGTATTTCGAATGATGATATATCGTATCCAAATGGGGATACATAAACGCATCCAAACGATATTTTTGTAAAGAATTTGTTAAATATTCAAATATTCCGAAGCGTCTCCATAGGTCAATATGGTCCGAGTTTTCAGAGAGTAAGAGAACAAGGATAAAAAAACCTATTAATAAATATTCATCATTCCAATGATTTATATTTATTAATGACCTTCTGAATTTAAAATTAAATAATGGTTTGTTTGGTTGATCACCAATTCCTATTTCAATTCTTATTTTTCCTACATCCCCAGTGTGCAAAAATTGATAATTGCGGTTTAGTAATATCCTTGAAAATGCTTCTGAGAAGAATATATTATAAAAGTACTCCCACCATTCACGAGTAAAAAACCACAGCATATACGGCTCGAGCAATTTATATTTTTTAGAAATATCATCTTTTTGAGATATCACATACATTTTCGTTTCTTTAACTAATTCCTTTAGATGTGGTGAAAAAAATGATAAAGAAATAATTTCATTTTCTCCGAAGGAATTGAATAAATTTAAATTGGTTCTTTCCCTATCCATAACCTCGTTTTCAATCCCGTTTCTCGAATCTTCCATTAGACTATCTCTTCCAAACAATTCTTTGATCCGATAAAGCATTCCGTCGGTTCTACTCTGAATCCCTCCGAAAATTTCAGAGAGCACATTATTTTCGTAAGATTTATTTTGAATAAGACTCAGTTTCGGGTTTAAAGTCCTTTTACCCAAGAAAATATCAAACTCCTTTGTAGCGAGAATTGACTGGTAATAGTAAGTAATCTCGAAATTTACTATTTGTTTTTCCGTTAAAGGTGCTATAATAGGAAAGTTTCTAATAAAGTCAATATTTCTTTTTCCACGAATAAATGAATTAGTTTCAGTTAATGAATTTAATTTATATAAGTTATAAACAAATGCAAATATTTGATCACAACCTCTTTTTAGATACTCAGGGGAAGAAATCTCGGATATCTGTGATCGAATAATTGAAAAAATTTCCTTTTCCGATAGAAAAGATATTATTTCAACGATAGACGAAGGATATATATATATAGGTAAAATATTTAATAATTGTTCATATGTAAGATCATAGTTTCGAATAGGATTTTTCTTCGTATTGCGGAGGAATAAGAAAGACCATCTCTTATTGGGATCCAATTGGAGATGATTCAAATAATTCGAAAACTCTAATGTATTTGCCCCACAAAAATAAGTTCTCAGGGAACTCTCATTAAATAGTTTTGCGGGATTCAAATTGTCTTGATTCTTAAATATGGAAAAAGTAGCAAGTGGTTCTATGCAATCAATATCATTGTTGAATTCGTTGTGGAATACATCGATGATAAATTGATCTACTGATATCCTATTCGGAGACGAGGGTGCTATTGATTTTTCATCGATCAAAAATTCAAATTCTAATTCACGATTATCTAAAACATTTCTTTTTGAATAAATACTTCTAGTATCAATGAAACTTGACAAAGAACTCAATGTATAAAAAAAATCTTTGAACTTATAAATCAGAAACTCAAATACCTTTATAAAGTTTTTATGAATTAAAAAAAACTTAAAGTAATTGTTATTAAGTTTCACATATCGACCACTCGAATTTTCATTAATGAAAGATCTCATTTCATTGTATACTATTCCAAAAAAGTTATTTTTAGAAGAAACAAAATTCTTTAAGAATTCTGTAAAATTCCCAGTTTTATCGGACCATTCACATACATTCGCATTCCAATTGACATATTTATTATTTTTATAAACTTTAGAATAATTAAAACATTTTTTTTCAGTTCCTCTCCAATTAAATAAATGTCGGTTAATTATATTCCTTGCGACATTACCCAAACCTTCATTTTTTATCCAAAGTACATAAATTTGATTCTTTAAAAGAAAGTATGATTTTTTTATTAAATATGATCTATTTAATAATAATTCTTTAAAATGTATATGAATTTCATTTTTAATTAATTTATTAGTTTCGCGATCTGCTATATGAGATCTTTCTAAACTTTCCCTAAAAGGAGTTTTTATCAATTTTTCCCGAATGATCCAAGGTAGATGTTCATTATTCTCACCAGTAATACCTTTATTTGGTGAAATACATGAGAAAAAACCCGAATTTCTATCGTTTAACTTATTCTTGTCATTGGATGATAATGATAATAATATATATATTTCATTATAAAATTCTTCCATTATATGATTTACATGAAAAATAAGCTTCTTATAACTATGATCACGAAACTCATTAGGTTCGGTAATTAATAAAACGAAACGATCTATTATTGTTACCAATGATTCGGATCGGAAAAAATTGTAGAATATATTTATATATTGTTCATTGTCTTCGCGCGAGGACCGGAATGGATAAAGAATATTCCAACATGTACTACGATTCACAGATATAATAAAATCCAATATGTTTATATCACATTTATTCCTTCGAGTAATTTTAGGTCCAGCATCCAGAAGAACGAAATGATTCAAACAAATATTTTAGGATTTTCTTATATTCCACACATCAACTATTCTGTTATTGTCATCTGATCGCATAGAATATCCAAAAAATTCAGATGATTTGATATTTTTGATAGACCTTTTAGTGCTATAAAAATCTATATCTAGTTTTTCTATCAGTAGTATGTCCAAAAAAGCATAACGAATCGATTTTGGAAAATTATCAATTAAAATTTCTCTTTCTCCCGTAAATAAATTATTTATTACATATTCTATGTCTTTCGCAAAAGATTCTTGAGAGATTGACAAATAAAACTTTGAAATTGATTCTATTTTATCTTGCTCCGTCCCGGTAAGAACAGAAGGAAAATACCGTCGAATAGCCGAATTGTTTATTAGTTGCTCATTGATACGTTCGTGGTTAATATATTCTCCCTGAAAAAGCCATTCAGAAAGATTTTTTCCGCAATCCAAATACTTATTCTCAGTCGAATTTAAAGTGAAATATATCTGAAAATCAGCATATCCTTTCCCTGAACTGAAAATATTAAAGTCTTTCTCTTTATTAATAGCTGCTTTATCCTCTTCCGAGATTATTCTATTATCTCTCTTATTATCTCTCTTATTATCTTTCTTACAAGCATGTTTTTTTTTTAAAGTATTCGATTCGCCTTGCATTCCCCGTTCACATTTACTGTGGTTCATACGAGTAACAGAAACTCTTTTTGACAAATGTAAATAGTTTGTTTCTACCACACTTTTCTTACTCGAACGATATGGAAAGATTAGTGATATGAAAAGTAACACTAAATTGAATATATGGATTCGATGTGAAGAATTGGAACAAATGATAAATAGAAAGTCGAAGAGCTTGT